ATCATTAGAACCGACTTCTACAAGAGCTTTTCTTTTTCCATAGAAAAAAAGGTGTTCAAAAAGAGTTTCATAAGATGTTGATCGTAAATGATAAAATTGGTTACAAAGAAAAATGAAGATGGATTCGTATTCACATACATAAGAATTATATATAAACAAGAATAATCTTTTATTCTTTTTTGAAACAATGGAACTTGATTTCTTTGGAGTTGGAATAATAAGACTATTCCAATTCTGATACTCATAGAGAAGGAAGCGTAATAAATGGAAAAAAGAGGCGTCTTTCAACCAGGAGCGAAGAGTTTGAACAACGATTTCTAGATGGATGGGGTAGGGTATTAGTATATCTGACACATAATTTAAATGTACAAAATTGTCTTCTAAAAACGGAAATAGTGAATGAATTGATCGTAAATTTTGAGATTTGCCTATTTCTTCTTTCCTTTCTAAGGAAGATACTAATCTTAGGGAAAAGGGAATTTCCCCAATAACTGCAAATCCCTCTGATATCATTTGCGAATCTAAAGTTTTGTTATGCCCCAACAATAGGTTTTGGTTTGACTCATTAGCAGAAATAAGCAAAGGATTCTGTTGAGACATTCGAGTAATTAAACGTTTCACCATTAGTGAACTGGATTTATTATCATAACCAAAATTGTCCACCAAAATGAATCTATTTAAAACATGATCATGAGCCAGTGCATAAATATACTCTTGAAAGATAAGCGGATATAGTAAGTCCTGTTTCAAAAATTTATCGAGTTCAAAATATCGTTGAAATTCCCCCATTTGAAATTAGATTTGAATCAAAGATAGGCATAAGATACTTCTTGGATTATCAAATGATACATAGTGCGATACGGTCAAAACGTAGTATAATAATAAAATAATATATACCTCGGAGACAGGTAAGCTCATCAACGGACTCTCCATCCTCTTTTTTTTCATCTAATAGGTTTATGTTCGTTATAGGATAACAAGATGGTTAGAAATCTTTTATTTTTTAAACCCAATCGCTCTTTTGATTTTGGAAAGAATTGAATTATCTTTATCAATATACTGCTTCTTTTACACATTCCTCTCCAATGCATAAATGGAGAATATCAACATAGTTAGGATTCATAAAAAAAGGATAATCCACTCATAGGCATAGGAGAAGCCGTTCCCGCATCAGGCACTAATCCATTTTTAACGTCTATCTAATTAGATCGGGTAATCATTCAAAGTTAAGAACAGAAGCCGGTTGCTTTTTTGTTTCCCTATAATTAGAGCCAGAGGGCTCTATCCATTTATTCACTCGACCCAACTTTTAATTCATTTTGTTCCGCCCCGATCCAAGCCTTCAAACAAGTCTTTGTACCGATCCGGTAAGAATGCAATATTCTCAGAATTATCTATTGCTACGACATGCTATTTTTTCCATTCATTCCCTTTCAGGATCAGTCGTGGTCTTACAAACTCTACCGATGGTATGGACGAATCCCTTGCTTCATCCAAATGTGTAAACGATACTAGCCGCACTTAAAAGCCGAGTACTCTACCGTTGAGTTAGCAACCCAAAAATCTAAAAACAATAGGATGTGTAAATGTCAATACAGTAAAAAAATATAACTAAATTTGAGTGCCATTACACAATCAAAACATTTTATTTTAAACTAAGAATACAAAAAGAAATCTCAAAATTAAATCGCTTCTGAACTGAATATAAAAATGAAGAGATCAGATGCAAATATACTAAATTTGCATATAATTCGAATTTAGAATAGATATAAATGTACAAGTGAATCAACCTCCCTTTCTTTTTTTTTTTTTCACTCCAATAAAAAATTATTGTATCACAGAGAATTCAACGAACCCATCAATTGAACGAAGTAAAATAAAAAACCGAACCTATGTCAAGAAAAGATTTATACTTATACACGATCAAATTATATTTGTTCGATACACTGTTGTCAATATAAATGTGAATACAAAAATGGAAATAATTAAAATATTCACTATAAGGACTGGTGTTGGATTGGCACTACATAGATGCAAAAGGGTGTAGATAGTAGATCAAGGAATAAAAAGTAGTAAAAAAAAAATCCGAGTTCTTCAATCAATATAAGTTGAGCGAATAAGCAAGTTTGATTCCGTGGTTATTGTTATTTGTTAGTAGAGTTCCAACGAAAACCAGTCGATTGCAGATAATGTCATAATTTTAGATTTCGAGATCCAATTTCTTCATCTAGTCCCTATATTTTGGGAATATCCCCCTTCGCTTTTTGTCGTTATATACCAATACCACTAGAACAGGGGATTCTATGGGAACAATACGAAAAGGCGGAGTTAGAGAAGTAGAGAAAAGCTTATACTCTTTATTTTCATTTTGTTTGATTAAAGGGAAGTTCCTTAAAAACCTCCGCCTTCTTTGAAATATCATGAACAGTTCCTGTAGGTTGAGCGCCTTTTTCAAGGAAATATAGAATAGCAGGAACATTTGAATAAGTTTGATTCTTTATCGGATCATAAAAACCAACTTTCCGGAGATCTCTCCCCTCTCTTCGGGATCGAACATCAATTGCAACGATTCGATAGACGGCTCATTGGGATAGATTAAAATACCCCCCCTAGAAACGTATAAGAGGTTTTCTCCTCGTACGGCTCGAGAAAATTATGTCTATGTATAAAATATGTATAAAATTAGAATGTCAAATAGATCCATCAAATCAATTAGACTATGATTAAAGATTTCAATTTTTTTCATTTAGAAATGTAAAACAAAAAATTGTACTCATAACTCAAGTGGGATAACTCTCAAATAGCTCACAATCCCTAAGCTATTTCATTTTTTGAGTGGTCTCTAGCCCCCTTCTTGTCTCGTTTAGAATCTGTTTTATTCTTCATATTTAGTTGTTGAGACAATGAAAAATGGTGTTTCCTTGTTCCAGGATCCTTTATCTTTTGTTTGAATCATTGGGTTTAGACATTACTTCGGTGATCCTTAATCCTTATCAAAATGGCAGCAACATACCTTTTTTGTGATTTCGTTCTATCAAAGAATCATCAGAACGGTTGATTCACGCGTGTTCCACTTTTGATTGAAAAAGTTTTACCAAGTCCAACAAATTTGACTTTTTTTTTTTAGATTTCGATTTGAAACTTTCTAAAATGGAATCCTTTCAATTTCTATATAGAAGCTATATTTACGAAGTTGTTCAAACTTATTAATTGACACTAACCCTAGACCCTTACCCTTGAGAAATGACTCAATAGAAATGACTCAATACTTTCTACTCGAGCTCCATCATGTAACTATAATAACCCCTTTTTTACATTACAACCCAAGAAAAAACTGATGGGTTCTAGTCGAGCAGAACAAAGGATGTCGAGTCAAGAGCACTTCTATTCGTAATAAAATGGTGGATTATTACATCCACAGCTGATCATGTCCTTCAAGTCGCACGTTGCTTTCTACCACATCGTTTCAAACGAAGTTTTACCATAACATTCCTCTAGTTTGGAACTAGTATTTAATTGATTCAATTATGGAATCATGAATAGTCATTAGTGCGATCGCTAAATAATAAGAAATCTGTACTTTTGTCCTTCTATATCTATAATAGAAATAGATATGAATGGGTAGTTAGTTTCTGAAAACGTCTCAGCACTAATTTTAAAATCCCATAGGTAGCAAATAAAAGGAAGAACGGTCACTGCAAGTAATTTAATCCCGGATATTCAATAATTGACGATTCCAATTTAAGTGATCATAAGTTTTTTTTTCACAAAATACAAAAAAAAGCCGTTGGTACGGAAATAGAATGATACCATGCATTGTATTTGACTTGAGGTTCCATAAGTTTTCTGTAACCTTCCTAGACCCCCCAAAAAAATCGAATTTAATAGAATGTATGAATAATCCCTCGCCTCAAATTTTACAACAATTTATAGAACTCTTAGACCCAAACAAAAAATGACAAAAAACTCGGTGCAAAGAAAACAGATCTGTTACATATGTAATTTACTTGATCGTTTGTTAATGAGATTCAGACAGATACATAGATATATGTATTTCAATTAAATATTAAAACGAAAATATATAGGAATATATAGGATAGGGTACCGAAATTCATTTCAATAGGAATAGCAGAGAGGGATGGGCACAGGCATACAATGATAGTCTGTCCAACTTTTTTTATTCAAACTAGTGTGGTGTGGGGTCTATGTTCCTATCTGACCTAGATAACAAAACAACTAGATTAAGTAGATTAAGTTACATCTCTGTCTCATTCGAACGCAATTTAGTTTGATAAAACAATATTATTCTCTGAATCAGATAAGTAAAAATGATAAACAAGAATCATATTATAGCCACTACTCCACTCTTAAATTCAAATTAAAGATCTTAAAGAGAGTCTTGTTCAAAAAAGCAAGAGTTTTACGGATATGATATTGATATAATGGGTGCTCTGGGACGGAAGGATTCGAACCTCCGAATAGCGGGACCAAAACCCGTTGCCTTACCACTTGGCCACGCCCCATTTAAATTTCAATTCTGCACTAATAAACACTAATATGAGTGTTGGTTTTTCGTCAATTCCAATGCAAATACATATCTATGCACTATGTAGATATATATAGTATAGAATTAAACTGGACTTGATTGATCATTACATATAATTTAATTAAGATATTGTATTGTATAAACGTATGATTTCTTATATTCTCTTTTTAGAATTGAAGGCTTTTGATTGGGTGAATGGGTCGAAAGGATTTTTTGGTCTACTTTACTTTCTTCATTATTTTTTGCCTTATATCAATAAGATATCAATAACTCAATCAAAATACAATTATCTCCAAGAAAAAAATATTTGTTATGCTTAATATTTTTAGCGGTATCTGTCTTAACTCTGCCCTTTATTTGAGTAGTTTTTTCTTGGCCAAATTACCCGAGGCCTACTCTTTTTTAAATCCAATTGTCGATTTTATGCCGGTCATACCTTTGCTGTTTTTTCTTTTAGCCTTTGTTTGGCAAGCTGCTGTAAGTTTTCGATGAAATTTTGAATTAAGTCTTAGAGTCTGAACCTTTAGTTGAAACATTGAAATTCTTGAATCACCCCATTTCTTCATTATGACCTTTTTCTTTTCTCGTCAAAGATCTTATATAGGATACCCCACAATTCGGTATTGCGGGTATTTCAAAATAAAATTCAAATTTTACTAAGGAAAAACCCTGTCTAAAAATTAAAAAAGTACTTCCTTTCATGGTGTCAAAATATGATATGTGATATAAAAATGGATAATCTATTCTCTAAAAAAAAAAAAAAAAGATCTTGGAGATTGTGTAATGCTTACTCTCAAACTCTTCGTTTACACAGTAGTGATATTCTTTGTTTCTCTCTTCATCTTCGGATTCTTATCTAATGATCCAGGACGTAATCCTGGACGTGAAGAATAAGCATCAAATAATACTTTTACTTGATCGAAAGATAACTTAAATATCAAGCGATCCAGGGAAACGGAAAGAGAGGGATTCGAACCCTCGGTACGAATAACTCGTACAACGGATTAGCAATCCGACGCTTTAGTCCACTCAGCCATCTCTCCCAATTGAAAACGGATAATAACTATGTTACATTACATATAAAGTAAGGATTGAAATTATCTCTTTATCCTTATTAAAATTTAAATCGACTTATATCTTAAAAAGATAGTATAGTTTAGTCTAATTAATATCTATATTTAATTCTAATTAAATTCGAATAAAAATAAAAGTTCTATAATTTATATAATTATATATATATCACGTTTATCAGCAATTCCAACTCTAAAGTACGGGCTCGCAAAATTATTTTATGATAAAAAAAAAAGAATACCTCGTTATTTTTGTCGGATAAGGGCTTTTCCATGGCCTGGCCGGGTCAGTACCTAGCCGGGCCTTTTTTTGTTCCACTGAATCATAATCATAGATAATTAGCTGAATTTAAAAATGTTATTGAAGCAACAACAATAAGAAATCTTAAATTATAAGGAGGATTCTTTCTATTCCTATGATTCTATTTCTATGATAGGGAATTCAAGTATCATTTCTGATTTTTGATTATTTTTTTTTTAGCACCCTTTTCTTAATCGCATTAAGTACCCAACAAAACACGTCAACACTTCATTTTAAATAATTCTTGTCTGATCCTGTATTGATTACATCCGATTCGACAAAAGATCCATTTATAGATAATAATCGCATTGTAGCGGGTATAGTTTAGTGGTAAAAGTGTGATTCGTTCTATATAACCCCTTACATAGTTAAGGGGTCCTTCGGTTTTCTTCATATTCCGATTCCGAAAAAAAAACTTTATTTCTTAAAAGGATTTAATTCTTTACCTCTCAATGACAGATTCGAGGAAGAATATACATTCTCGTGCTTTTTATATTTTATACAAGGATCAATTAGCAATTGAAAAATTGGATTATGAAATTACGAAACATAATTTTTTTTTGGATCACTACTTCCAATTGAATGAGTAAAAGGATCTATGGATGAAGAAAGCTTTTTTCTAATCGTAACTAAATCTTCAATTTTAGATTTGTTTTTTGTTTATAGATTATAGGGGGGAGATTGAAGCAAAATAGCTATTAAACGATGGCTTTGGTTTACTAGAGACATCGATATATTGTTTAGCTCGGTGGAAAGAAAATTCTTTTCCTCAGGATTCGTTCAAATAGAAATAGAGAACGAAGTAACTAGAAAGAGTGTTATAATCCTCCTCTTCTAGAGGGATCATCTAGAAAGCGAGTAGTTTAAAATGTATTCAGACAGTAAAGGCTGACATAGATGTTATGGGTCAATTTTTTTTCAGTTACGCCTTAAATCGGGGAAATTATCCATCTACCATAAAGGAGCCGAATGAAATAAAAGTTTCATGTTCGGTTTTGCATTAGAGACGTTAAAAATGATGAATCGACGTCGACTATAACCCCTAGCCTTCCAAGCTAACGATGCGGGTTCGATTCCCGCTACCCGCTTTCTCTTTTTATTATTTTAAAAATTCAATTCATAATTTCATCTTAATCTATCATTGAATTGAATACGTAATTGCCGAAATTTGCTCACATACAATCCGCTATTTATTTTTTTTTACGAACAAGAGATTCGAAGTAAAAAATACGAAAACAAATAGGAATGAAAGGCGTCCATTGTCTAATGGATAGGACATAGGTCTTCTAAACCTTTGGTATAGGTTCAAATCCTATTGGACGCAATTTTTTTCCATATATATAAATATATAATATATATTTTTTTGATTTCTATATTTCTATGTCAAGAAATATTTTTTGAATAATTTTCATTGAATCCGAGATACTTATATTTTATTTAATATATGAAATTATTTAATATTAAAATATTCTAAAATTAAAATAATATCTACTTAATCTAAAAAAAAATCACCTTTTTTTTCGTTTAAAATTTTGAAAAATATAAAAGATATAAGAGTGATCCATTTTTTATGCTTGTTCCTG